CCTCCACCTAGTAGTGATAGGGTGGAGGGTATGTAATATATATGTATTATAAGGTAAGAATACACCCTATTATTTTGGGGTATTTATTAGCAAAACGAAATAATAGGCAAAAAAACCAATGAATTTCGAGTTCATGCAGAAAACGTGCGAATCGTTTGAGCAGAGTTATAGGTATGGTGCAGATAAAATTATATATTGAAGAAAAAGGGTGACACGTTTTTGGCAGAAAGCATAAGCAATAGTGGTGTAGTAAGCCTAAATACTACAGGGTCAAAAACGGCGATATATATAATTATATTACTCTTTATTATTAGGGGGCAAATAAGAGAGTAACAAATTTAGGTGTCTATATCTAAGTTTCAGGGGGATACGTTTATAATTAACTTAATTATATATAAACTCTATGATTGAAATAGAGTTTTGTTGTCAATTATGCTCGAAATGGGCAGTAATAGAAAAAAGTAAGAGAAATAAATAACAGTAGAGACTTGTCCTACTAATACATAAGGGTCTTCAACCGGTTGGGATCCTATTCAAGTTAATAATAAGAAGTTACCCATAAATAGTCAATAAGATATTTTGGCAAGAGGCTTAAAAGAATTTGACCTTTGCATCCCAAGACTTATGAATGGAAGAGCATAGAGTATTAGTAAACTAGCAGCCATAGCTATAACTCCTCCTAGTTTATCAGGGATAGATCTTAAAATAGCATAAGCAAATAAGAAATATCATTCAGGTTGTATGTGAACTGGGGTTACTAGAGGGTTAGCTTGTATGTAATTTTCTGTGTCCCCTAATATGTTGGGGGCAAAGAATACTAGTATTGTTAACAGAATGGCAAGTAATAACATACCGTAAACATCTTTAAAGGAAAAATAGGAGTGGAAAGGGATTTTGTCTACATCAGATTTTACACCCACTGGATTAGAGGACCCAGCGGCATGTAATAAAATAACATGGGCAGCACCTAGTCCAGCAAGTAAGAATGGTAATAAATAATGTAGACTAAAAAACCTGTTTAGGGTGGCATTAGAAACACTAAAGCCTCCTCATAGTCATTGTACAATATCGTTCCCTATGTAGGGAACAGCTGAAACCAAGTTTGTGATGACGGTGGCTCCTCAGAAAGACATTTGACCTCAGGGAAGAACATATCCTATGAAAGCCGTAGCCATCATTATTATATATATTGTTACCCCAGATAACCATAAGTCTCTCTTCATATAGCTTCCGTAATATAGGCCTCTAGCAATATGTATGTAAACACATAGGAAGAATAGGGAAGCACCATTAGCATGTATATATTTTAATACGAACCCATAATTTACATCTCTCATAATATGAGCTACAGAATTAAAGGCAAGTGTGGTGTCGGAACAATAATGCATAGAAAGGAATATTCCAGTTATTATTTGTATTGCTAAACATAGTCCCAATAAAGACCCAAAATTTCATAGGTAACTAATATTGGAGGGAGAGGGTAGGTCTACTAAGATATCATTTATGATTGTTGCTAGTGGATTATATTTTCTAATTCTCATTATTAATAAATATAGGGAAGACAAAGGGTTAGGTCAAGGCAAGTAGGCATAACTCCTAAGGTTATTGTAAGTACTATCAGAAGTAAGGGTGGTCACAATTCCCTTCTGTTTACATCTCTTGCAAATTGAAGGAATGAAGAAGGATAGCCAAAGGAAACTTTGTTGTAAAATAATAAACTATAGGCTGCAGAAAGAACCATCCCTGCTAAAGGGCATAATATTGCTAACAGACTAAACTGTAGAGCTGATAATATAGACATGAATTCCCCAACAAAGTTCATGCTTATAGGAAAAGCTATATTAGCTAGTATTAATAAGAAGAATAGTGTAGAATAGATAGGCATTGTATAAACAACACCTTTGTAATATCTTATTATTCTAGTATGGAACCTATCATACAGATTAGTTACTGTTATAAACAATCCTGAACTAACAAACCCGTGAGCCAACATCAAAATTATGGCAGCTACAAGTCCTTCAGAAGTCCTAGAAAATATTGCTATTGTAACTAGACCCATATGGGCTACAGAAGAATAGGCTACTAATTTCTTAGCATCAGTTTGTCTACAGGTTGATAGGCTGGCATATATTACAGCAATTGACCCAAGCAAAATTATTACTGGGGAAAAGTATTGGGAGGCCACAGGAAAAAGTGTCCATGAAAATCTTAAGAAACCATATCCTCCTAATTTAAGTAATACTCCTGCTAACAGAACAGACCCTGCAACAGGGGCTTCAACATGGGCTTGCGGTAATCAAATATGAAAGGGTATTTTAGGTATTTTTACTGCAAGGCTAAGGAAAAATCCTATAAATACTCAAAATTGCAGTTCGGATGGAAGAGTTTGTAAGGAAAGTATAGTATAATCTAAGGTTCCTGTATGTTTGTAGATTGTAAATATTCCAAGTAACATAAACAAAGACCCAGCAAGTGTAAAGAAAAAAAAGTAAAAAGCGGCCCTTTCCTTCTCCTTCCTTGAACCTCAAATTCCTATCATTAAAAACATTGGAATCAGTATGCCTTCAAACATTATATAGAACAAGAGTATATTTAAGGAAGTAAATACTCCTATTAGTAATAAGTGTATTGCTAGTAGGAATACTAAGAACTCTTTAACCAGATAGGTTATGGAGTTTCAACTAATTATAATACATATTGGGGTCAATATAGCAGTTAAAAGTATAAAAGGTAAAGATAGATGGTCAACACCGAAGTATAAAGACCCTCAGTCTGTAGATAAAGGTACACTAGCTAATCATCCCGTTATTATATTAGAGTAAAACAATGATTCCGTGTTATGGCTTGTTCATAAAACTATAGATAATCAGAGAACTAAAAAGGAAGACCCTAAGGCGATTTTTTTAGATAATAGAGGGTTTGAGTTTCCAACCAGCATTACTAAAAAAATGGAAGTAATTAAAACAGTGCTTATTAGTAAAATCATTTATAGTACTGGTAGTCCCCCAAAAGACCACAGGATGGCAGAGCAAAGTGCTAGTAGAGCCAAACTTAAGGGTAAGTAGGATTTCCATAATAACATCATAAGTTGGTCATACCTAATTCTAGGGTAGGAAGCTCGTACCCAAACAAAAAACATGGCTATCATTGAGGTTTTGATACCCAGCCATATAACTGAACTTGAGAAGAGCCCTTGTCATCCCCCTAAAAATATCAAAGAGAACAGAGCGGACATAAATATAATATTGGCATATTCAGCTAAGAACAATAAGGCAAACGACATTGAAGAGTATTCTACATTGTATCCAGAAACAAGTTCTGATTCCCCTTCGGTTAAGTCGAAAGGAGCTCTGTTAGTTTCGGCAATTAATGAAACCATAAACATAATTCCTGCAGGAATTAAAGTAAATATAAACAAAGATGAGTTTGTTTGAAACCAAGAAATAGTAGAAACGTTAAGGGATCCTATGCATATAACAACAGATATTAATATAAGACCCATTGAGACTTCATAACTAATCATTTGAGCTGCCGCTCTTAACGACCCAAAATAAGCATATTTAGAGGTACTAGCCCATCCAGACATGAGAATAGCGTAAACACTAACTGAAGAAATAGCTAGTATAAATAAAACTCCTAATGAAAGTTCAGAATATACATTGTTTAATGTGTAAGGTAATACCCCCCACAAAACCAAAGCAAGTGTCAGAAATAAAATAGGAGATATAAAGTACAAAATCAAGCTGGAGTGGTTTGGGACAGTCATTTCCTTCGAAAAAAGTTTTACGCCATCAGCTAGTGGCTGTAAAAGTCCATATATTCCAACTACATTTGGCCCTTTCCTCGATTGCATATAGCCCAAAACCTTTCTTTCAGCAAGAGTTAAATAGGCTACTGCTATCAATACAGGGATTATGATCATTAATAATTTAATTAAGTTTACTAATAAATATATCATTATCCCTTTAATAGGTTCAGTAATTTTATTGATATTTTGCCCCTTAATCTGAAATAGGCAATTATTATGGCTAAGCCGATGGCTGATTCAGCAGCAGCTACTGTAAATATAAATATTGTAAATACTTGTCCCAGTATCAAATCATAAAATGAAGCTCCAGCCATAAATAGCAGAGAAGTGGACAATAACATAAGTTCAACCGACATGAGTAACAAGATTAGGTTTGTTCTGTTAATAGATATACCCAATATACCTAATATAAATAATAAAAATGAATACGTAGTTAAAGATTTTATTCCCATTCCAATCCGCCTTTAATTCACTCATATAGGAGCCCTCAAGTTAGTATGAAAACAAAGATAAATATTAATCATATTCCTGGTAAAGAAATTAAGTGGGAGGAAACAGATCATGGCAATAACAAAGATATTTCTAGGTCGAAAACCAAAAATAGGATTCCTATTAGGAAAAATCTTATAGAGATCGGGTTCCCTGGGTTGTCATAAGGAGCAAATCCACATTCGTAAACAGATACTTTCTCCTTGTCTGGAGAGGTGTCCCCTAAAACATAAGAAGCTACTCCTATTACTGTTGATAGTAACAGACTAAGAACTAGAATTATTGTGACTTTTTGAAATGTTATGGAAATCACGGGTTATTTGAATGAAGTTGTCCTGTCTTTTGGCAGCTAGATGTGGTTGCAATGTTAATATAATTGCTCCTATCATTGCTACCAATAGTATTAAGCTCGCAACTATTAAGTGAGGAGCATAAGAGTTATATAGTTGGAAGCCTATAGTTTGTATATCTAGAAGCTCTTTTATTAATATCTCTTCAACCTCTGGGTCGTTAATATTAGAGTATTCCAAACCTATAATTAATGTAATTAGTCCTAATATACTTGTTATTCCTAAAGGAATAATAGAAGATATATTACCATCGAATTCAAAGGAAGACAAATTTAACATCATCAAAACAAATATAAAGAGTATTGCTATGGCTCCAACGTATATAATGAGAGTAGCCAGAGCTATAAAATCCGCCTGCAATTGAATAAAAACTATAGCTGCCCCAATAAATGATAGGACTAGCCATATAATTGAATGAACAGGATGGATTGCGGTAACAACCATTATGCCTGATATTATTGTTAAAATCATAAAAATAGGGGAAATCATAGTAAGAACAAGTTTGTTTCAAGGAAAAGTTCCCTTTCCCTCACTATGTTACGACTTGCTTTAACTTCTAAATTATTAAAATTAGTAAGTTGTTAAAGGTGACGGGCAATTTGTACTAATGTCTGAACCTATTCATCAAAGCTTTATTGTCTTTGATTACTGTCAAATTCAACTTCTGGAAATTTGCAAATTCCTTCCGTTTACTTGATTTTTTCTAAGAAAATTGTATTGCATAAATCCCTTTCTATTAGGGCCATACTACCTGACTTCAGCTTTTGAAGGTTAAGATTATTTGTATATTACATATAAACTGAAGACGACCATGCAGCACCTGGAAATCTAAGAAAGGTAAGGTATTCTGCGGACTATCATATTAAACGACACAATCCTCTGATTGGAAGACAAACAGCCAGACTTTTTGAATTTCGGTCAATTGACTATACTACTCAGGCGGAGTATTGTTTTGAAAACAAATCTATATTTAGGTAATAGGTTACTGGGGTATCTAATCCCATTGGCTTTCTATTATTTAGTGTTTCTGCTTAGTAAAACATTTTATTAGGAAATGATATTCTAGTTTGTTTTATTGAATTTAATTTCTATACCAAAATTACATGTTTTTTAATAATTATTGCTTAGACACCCTTTAGGCCTTTTTGTTTTGTAAAACTTGAGTCTCAGGTATAACCGCGTCTGCTGGCACCTGATTCGACAACTCTTATTGTCTTTCTGTATCTGATAATAATCAATTATACAATATTCTATACTGCTGCTTACTGATTTCCGTTGTTTCAGTGAAAGTGTGGATAAATCTTGTTGTCACGGGAATTCTTATTAATCAAATAAGAATAGGCCTGGTAACATACCGCTCTATAAAACGGATTTACTCACCTGTACGCATTTTACTAGCATGTATTAAAAAGACAAGAGCATTTATTATACCCCAAAGTCAAAGGGTTTAACCAAACAAAATAAATAAAGAGCAAAATAAAATTATTATGGTTGCATAGTTAAATAATAACCCAGATTGTATTGAGGAGATAAAAGAAGAAAACTTAACAATTTTGATAGAAGCTCCTCTTGGTCCAAATGTTTCTATGATACCTGTATCAAACAATTTAAAGGTTACTTTATAACCAAACTTAAAAATTGGTACAACTATTATATTAGAAATAATTTTATCAAAATCTCATGCGCTTACCAAAAATTGGTATAGTTTTTTGGAGCTAGAGCCTAAAAATATGTTTCATAACCTTTTAGTGATTCAGAACAATAATAACCCTGTAGTTCCTCCGGCTATTGTTACCAATAAAGGAAGTAGTTTAATTGAAACTGGTATGATGGGATGAACCATATTGTTTAGGGTAGGGTTAAAAAGTAGGAAACCTGAAGTTATACTTCCCATTGCCAGTACTAGCAAAGGAGCTAAAAGGACTCAATCACTTTCGTGAGCGGCTTTTCAATAAATCTTCGGAGAATTTTGGAATTGTAGGAAACTCCTTAATATTAATTTGAAAGAATATAGTGCAGTTAGAAGTGTGGCAAATATTCCTAACCAAAACCCAAATATTACAAAATATTTTTGTGAGGACAATTCTAATAGTAGGTCCTTAGAATAGTAGCCTGCCATAAAAGGAAATCCTGCCAAAGAAAGAGAGCCAATTACTATAAAAACATAGGATATTGGTTGGGTTATATTAATACCACCCATTTTTCTTATATCCTGTTCATCGAGCATTGAATGAATTATGGACCCAGCCCCTAGAAATAGTAAAGCTTTGAAAAAAGCATGGTTTACCAAATGAAATAGGGCTACTGAATAGTAAGAAATTCCGCAGGATAAAACCATAAAGCCTAATTGACTACAAGTAGAATATGCTATAATCTTTTTTATATCGTTTTGGGCTAAGCCTATAGTTGCGGCAAAAAGGGCTGTTATAGACCCCACTAATGCAGTAACTATTAGGGCTAGAGAAGATAGTTCAAACAAAGGGGATGATCTGATAATTAAATAAACCCCTGCAGTTACCATGGTGGCAGCATGAATTAGGGCTGAAACTGGTGTGGGGCCCTCCATTGCATCAGGCAACCAAGTATGAAGGCCTATTTGGGCTGACTTACCAATAGCCCCGACTAATAGTAATATAGGGATTACTCAGTCAAATTTAAACTGGCTAATTGGTAAAACAGATAAAAAGTTGATTGAACCATAGTTTACCCACATAATTATAACGGCAGCAATAAGTGCTGCATCTCCTAATCTGTTTACTAACATAGCCTTAATTGCTGCTTTATTAGCCTGTATTCTACTATACCAAAAGTTTATAAGTAAATAGGAACATAATCCTACACCTTCTCAACCTATAAATAGTTGTAAATAATTTTGGGAGGATACAAGTATCAACATAAAAAACGTGAATAAAGACAAATAACCCATGAATCTAGATGTATGAGGATCTCCTTTCATATAGGAAACAGAGTACATATGAACCAGGAAAGAAACAATGTTTACGGCAAGAATCATACTAGCGGATAAACTATCAACAAAAAAAGATAAATTTGTGTTAAACAAATTATAGCTTACCCAACTTCAATAATTGATTGATATACCTGTTTCTAACAAGACAACATTATGATATAACAATAAAGATACACATAAACAAATAAGCATACAAGTACAAGAGACTATATTAGACCCCTTGCCTCCCAACTTTCTACCATTTAATAAGAGGGTAATCGAACTAATTAAGGGTAATAGTACTATTGAAGTAAACATTTAAAATAAGGATAAAACTCCATAATGTATGGGTTTTCATAATATTTGGGGACAAACTAATATAAATGTCACTGAATATAACAACATTCCCAAAATAGTAGCTTGGATAGGTTCCATTTCTTTCTCTTTTATTAACACTTTTCTTCATATTAGAAAAGTCTTTTCCTCTTGAAAATAGCCTATCTTAACTAGTCTAACATAATAAACTCCGGCAATAATAGCACATATAATAGATAGAATGCTTGAGAAAATAAATTCGGTTGTTATAGCTGAGGTTAACACTAATCATTTAGAGAAGAAGCCTCCAAGAGGAGGTATTCCTGCAACTGATAAAATTAATATACCAAAAGTGCTTAATAAAGCCAAATTATTTCCTAGTAAACTAGATAATTCTCCTAGTGTAGGCTTTTCGTCAATACTGCTATTTATTACAATAAGTATTGAGACAAAAGTAATTATATAGATAGTTAAATAGATAGTGCCGGCCTCTATTCCTTGATAAGAACTAATATTAATTCCTAACAAAATAAACCCCATCCCTACAATACTACTATAGGCCAATAACCTTTTGGTCTTAGATTGGTTTATAGCCCCAATACAACCTATGATTAATGAAAAAATAGTAGCTACCAGGACTAACTTATTTCCGGGAAATAAAACCATAAATATTCCTAATACACTAATTTTAGGTAAGGTCCCTAATAATAATAAGGTATTATTATTAGATCCTTGGTAAACATCTGGTAATCAAAAGTGAAAAGGGCTAGCAGCTAACTTAAACAATAATGCTACTAAAATAAGAACCTTCTCAGGGGTATATTCCTGGGTTATCAAAGTAGTAATTTCACAGCTACCTGAATGAATAAACAATAAGGAAGAGCCTAATAGTAGCAAGCCGGAAGAAATAGAACTTAAAACAAAGTATTTTAAAGAGGCCTCAATTCTGGAGGTTAATTCCCTCTCTTGGGCTATCAATATAAATATTGATAAACTTTGTAGCTCAATACATAAATATAAGGCTAACATATTTGTAGTTGACACCATAAGTATGGAAGCCAATATAACACACAAAATTAAAACATTGGATGAATCAAAGATTCTAGCTCTGTTAGAATTTATAACTATAACTCCTATTAACACACAAAAAATTTTTACTAAAGGCTCTCAACTAATAATATCTCCACCAGCTGATTTTACAGACAGTAATAAAAATGTAATAGTTAAAAACATTAATATATTAAACAATTTCTTAGTAACCTTTAGGACAAGTGAAGCTATCAATACGGTTAATAATAGAACTTCATAGTAATTATACAACATTTTGCAAGAGAAGGAATTGAACCTTCTTACCCAGATTATGAGTCTGGTAACTTACCGGTAGTTTATCTTACTTAAAGGATTAATTATGATCCTCATCAATAAATACAAACATATAGAAAAAGCCAGACAACGTCAACAAAATGTCAATATCAACTTGCTGCTTCAAAACCAAAATGATGATGTCTAGTATATTGATGAAATACCAACCTTAATAAACATACAAGAAGGAAAGTTGTTCCCACAAGAACATGAAACCCGTGAAATCCTGTGGCCATAAAAAAGGTTGAGCCATAGACTGAGTCTGATATAGCAAATGGAGCTTCTATATACTCAACAATTTGAAGAGCGGTAAATATCATACCTAGCAAAACAGTGGAAACAAGTCCTACAATAGCCTGTTTTCTATCACCATTTATTATGGCATGGTGGGCTCAAGTTACAGTAGCCCCAGAGCTTAATAATATTGCAGTATTTAATAAAGGAACTGAAAAAGGATTAAGAATTTGAATACCCGTAGGGGGTCAAAGAGCTCCTAATTCAATGGCAGGGGCGAGACTGCTATGAAAGAAGGCTCAGAAAAAAGATACAAAAAAGCAAATTTCAGAAACTATAAATAACAACATTCCTATTTTCAAACCTTTTTTTACTATCTCGGTATGATGCCCCTGAAAAGTAGCTTCTCTTATAATATCTCTGCATCAAACTACAAAAGTAGTTCCAAGTATTAATAAGCCAAGAAGCATAATTCAAATAAAACTATAGTGAAAGTATATCACACTTCCTAGAGTCAGGAAAAATGCCCCACAAGCAGAAACATAAGGCCAAGGGCTGGGATCAACTAAATGATAAGGATGAAATGTATTTGACATTAGTGTAAGTTAATTGTATCTCCTAAATATATTGTAGTTAATAAACAAAATACATAGGCTTGAATCATAGCTACAGCAATCTCTAGGATAGTAATAAATACCATGATTGCTATTGGAAAAATGCTTAATAAAACAAGATCCCCAACTAACATTTGATAGGCAAAGCTAGCTAATATAGCGAATAGTAAATGTCCTGCAGAAAGGTTTGCTGCAAGTCTGACGCCCAGAGAAATAGCTCTGGATAAATAACTAGCTGTTTCTATCAATACTAACAAAGGTGCAAGCCCCATAGGTGCCCCTTGAGGCATTAACATACTAAAGAAATCAGCTTTGAAATTCTTGATACCCAATATAGTAACTATAATTAAAATAGAAAGGGATAAACCAAAAGTTACTATTATATGTGTTCCTACAGTAAATACATAAGGAAACAACCCTAATACGTTTAATCAAGCTATTAACAAAAACAAGGAGAAAACAAAAGGGAAGTATTTAGACCCTTTAACTCCCAAACTATCTTTTACCAAAACTATTCAATGATCATAGACTATTTCTATTATAGATTGTCATCTACCAGGAATTAACTTATTTACATTAAAAAATCCAATTATAAATATGATTGATAATATTAACATCAAAGAACTATTAGTGAGTCCTGGAATTATACTGACTATACCGAATTGATCAAAATAACTTGCTGTCATTAGAAACTAATTAATTTTTTAAAAGAATTAAAATCTTTTTCTTTCTTCGATTCCATAACCTCTTCTTCCACTACTCCTCTAATCTGTGTAAGCTTTTTAATAGAGGGAAGGATAACAGAAAGCATAACTATTACCACTATGCTTACTGACCCTATTACTCAAATATACTGATTTATAAATGTGACTATATCCAATTGAGGCATAATAACAAGAAGTATCGGACTTGAACCGATATATGTAGCTTTGAAGGCAACTGGTTTTCATTAACCTAACTCCTTTAGATTTATTCTTCTGAAATCTTAGATTCTACTCAATTAATAAATGTATCTAAAGAAACTCCTCTAACTGCTATTGGCATAAAACTATGATTGGTACCACAAATCTCAGAGCATTGGCCATAAAATAGCCCAGATCTTTTCATAAACATATTAGATTGGTTTAATCTACCCGGGACAGCATCCATTTTTATTCCTAAAGAAGGAATAGCAAAAGAATGAATAACATCCGCACCGGTTACCAAGACTCTTATATGAGCTTGAATAGGCAATACCAAACAATTATCTACCTCTAACAACCTATTGTCTCCTAGCTCAAGATCTGAGGTTGGAACCATATAAGAATCAAATTCTAAATCATTAACATCATAATCTGAATATTCATAACTTCAATATCATTGGTGTCCTACAGCTTTGATTGTAATTGCAGGCTCCATAGTTTCGTCCATTAAATATAGTAATTTCAAAGATGGGAAAGCAATAAAAATCAGTATTATTGCAGGAATAACAGTCCAGACTACTTCTATAACAGTTCCTTCTACTAAAAATTTATATTTGTATTTGGAAAGTATAGATCTAACCATTAGCCATACAACTAAAACAGATATGACTGGCACGACAAACATTATTTGATCGTGAAGAAAAACTATCTCTTCCATAATGGGACTAACACTATCTTGAAAAGATAACTGTCAATTGAGTGGGATATCATTATTTAATAAATTAATTAACATATTACAAAAATTTTTTATCATTTCTATTATATCTAATAAAATCACAAATTTCAAGCTTAAATTAATCTGTTTATTCAGATATAATAGATAGACATGAACACATATTTATCAAGATGATTATTCTCAACTAACCACAAAGATATAGGAACACTATACTTAATATTTGGTGCTTTTTCCGCCATGGTGGGAACTGCCTTCAGTATGATTATAAGACTGGAACTATCAGGCCCAGGATCCATGTTGGGGGACGATCAACTATATAACGTTGTAGTGACCGCTCATGCTCTTATAATGATTTTCTTTTTCGTAATGCCCGTTTTGATAGGGGGATTTGGAAACTGGCTAGTTCCCCTATATATAGGAGCTCCAGATATGGCCTTTCCAAGGCTTAACAATATCAGTTTCTGATTATTACCTCCAGCTTTATTACTATTATTAGGGTCTTCCCTTATAGAACAAGGAGCAGGTACTGGTTGAACCATTTACCCTCCTTTAAGTTCAATACAAGCTCATTCTGGGGGTTCAGTAGATATGGCCATATTTAGTCTTCATTTAGCAGGAGCTTCCTCTATTATGGGTGCTATTAACTTTATTACCACTATTTTAAATATGAGAGCCCCTGGTATGACCATGGATAGAATACCTTTATTCGTATGATCTGTATTAGTTACTGCAATCTTATTATTGTTGTCCTTACCCGTATTAGCTGGGGCAATTACCATGTTGTTGACTGATAGAAATTTCAACACATCCTTCTTTGACCCTGCTGGAGGAGGAGATCCAATACTATTCCAACATTTATTTTGGTTTTTTGGACACCCAGAAGTGTATATATTGATTCTACCCGGATTTGGAATTGTATCTCAGATAATACCAACATTTTCTTCTAAGAAACAAATATTTGGGTATCTAGGAATGGTCTATGCTATGATAGCTATAGGTATACTTGGATTTATAGTTTGGGCTCACCATATGTTTACAGTTGGTATGGACGTAGATACTAGAGCATACTTTACCGCAGCTACAATGATAATTGCAGTACCTACTGGTATAAAAATATTTAGTTGATTAGCCACATTATATGGGGGTATAGTAAGATTCGAGACACCTATGCTATGAGCTATGGGGTTTATATTCTTATTTACTTTAGGCGGATTAACAGGTATAGTCTTAGCTAATGGATCTTTAGATATTGCTTTGCATGATACATATTATGTAGTAGCACACTTTCATTACGTTCTTTCGTTAGGGGCTGTATTTGCCATTTTTGGTGGATTCTACTATTGATTTGGGAAAATTACTGGCTACTCATATAACGAAGTTTACGGAAAAATCCATTTCTGGATAATGTTTATAGGAGTAAATGCCACATTCTTTCCACAGCATTTCCTGGGATTAGCAGGTATGCCAAGAAGATATTCTGATTTCCCTGATAGCTTCACAGGGTGAAATATAGTTAGCTCATTGGGTTCTGCTATTTCTATAGTTGGAGTCCTTTGGTTTGTATATATAATATATGATGCATATTATAGGGAAGTAAAATTTGTAGGTTGATCCAATAATAGTGGTTATGCACCTTCTTTAGAATGAATTCAGAATTCCCCTCCTACACATCATACTTATGATGAACTACCATTTGTTTTTGCACCAACTAGATCTAAGAACAAAATTTAATAGAAAGAATTAATTATCTAAGCTACTTCTTATTCCATCTCAACAAGGAAATTACTATTAACAATCATAGTAGTAAATATGGATATGAAATCATATAATAATAACTAGAGGAAACATCTCTAATAAAATTAACAAAGACACTAAAGTACTGGCGAAGGAAATAGTGGACACCATAAAATTTGTTGGATATATGAATATCTAGGTGATATAGAAGTTGACTTATAGAAATAGTACTGTAAAGGAAAGCACAAATATTTATAATCTACCTCTTTCTAATTTCTGTTGTTAAACAACGTACCTTTTGTATAATGGGCTTGCTAGAACTAATTTGGTTAGCTAATCAAAGCCGTGTTCACGACAAAATCAAATATTCCCGAAACTAGGTGATCAATTCTGAAGTAGCCGATAGGGCCAACCATTTACTGTTTCAAAAGTTTTGGAAAACTTCAGAATAGAGGTGAAATACTAATCGAACCTAGAAATAGCTGGTTTTCTACAAAATCCTTATTAGAGGAACAGTGTCATATTAATTTTCTGTAAAATTTAAATAAACATTAATATCAACACTTTAATAGACCAAAAATGATAAGATTTTTGGTCAAAAGAGAAACAACTCGAATTACAAGCCAAGGACATAAATCGATTAAATGTATACACAATAGAAAGTAAAAATAGAGGACAAGTAGGCTTGGAGGCAGCCATCTTATTGACAACGCGTAATAGCGGCTCCTAAAAACATATCTATTATAAATTATGGTGGCTAAACAATTCCAAAGCTCTAAAAACAAGTAGTAGAACAGACTATTAAATAATAATAGTGGAGATAATGCAAGCATGAATACCCGTCCATTCTCTAGGTTTTAAGTAAAACAACCCTTAAAAAACTAAAGGTTTGCTAACTCGGAACAAATACCCCTAGAAACAAGTTAGTAATAATAATTGTACCATCTAACCAAAGAAAGCAAAATTATTAGATCAATTCTCTCAAAGGAACTCGGCAAAGCTGGACTTAAACCATCTTTTAGGATCGACTGTTTACCAAAAACATAGCCCTACAGTACTCTTGTAAGGTGAAGCCTGCCCAATGACTGTTAATAATCCAATTAAAACCAGTTCAATGGCCGCGGTAACTCTGACCGTGATAAAGTAGCATAATCACTTGTCACTTAATTAGTGACTGGAATGAATGGCTAAACGAATCCTCCTCTGTCTCTGAAAGAACTCCGGCGAATTTGAAATAACAGTGAAGATGCTGTTAAATAATTGTAAGACGAAAAGACCCTATCGAGCTTTACTGAAAGCTTGTAAACAAATATGATTATCACCAACGAACTCTTAAAAATTGCAAGCCTGACAGTTTGGTTGGGGCGACCACCCCTAAAAAAGTATCAGGGGAACTCTAAAGGTTACCATAATATGGAAAATTGCCTTACTGGAGACAAACAAGTCAATCAGTTATAATTTATAGGACATATTGACCCGTTATTTTGTTCATAATAAATAACGACTATGAAAAAAGTTACCGTAGGGATAACAGGGTAATATTTTCAGAGAGTTCATATCGATGAAAATGTTTGCCACCTCGATGTTGAATTATGATATCCTAAGGGTGCAGCAGCTCTTAAGGGTTGGTCTGTTCGACCATTAAAATCATACATGATTTGAGTTCATTCCGTCGTAAGACAGGAAGGTTTCTATCTACAATTAAAGAACCAAATGCAAACTCTAGTACGAAAGGAATGAGTAATGCCATTCTAACAATGAAGTAATAAATCTGACTTATTATAAATTTTTAAACCATAGTTCAGCAATTATATATGAAAGTAATAAAATCCTCCTCATTTAACGAGCTCACCTTACACATTGTACTTACCTACCCTATAAACCAAAATATATTGACTAAAATAAGCTCCCAACTAAACAAATATTCTCCTAACTACCTGGCTTTGTGGATCTGACTCTCTATAGGAGGAAAGTATTATACCGTTTCATCCCCCAAGACCTACAAACCTTCCCCCTATCTCAAAAACAAAGATTTGATATCACAAAAGATAAAAATATTTTCAACTCAGTATAACCCTACATTTTCCGAAATAATACTAATATGCAAATTTTCAAATGTTAGAAAACAAATGAAATAATATGTATTAATACTAAATACTATGAAAGATTTTACTCTTAACCAACTTCTCAAGCAGCTCAACTCATTCTATAATCTAAAAATTACAACACACACCCTCCCTAAAATTTCCACCATGATATTCAAACTAATTACTTCTGAGCTGGCAACTCCTGTTTTGAAAAACTACAGAAGCCCTAAAAAGACAATACAATTAGGATACCCTACCTCCTTGATAAAAACAGGGGGAAAAAGACTATTTCTTTATGATATAAATTCTCTGTACCCATTTTGTTTCATAAATAAGTTTCCTTCAGAAGGAAAAGGCTTAATTAACCAAAAATATATGATCATTACAAAAGCACGGATCACTCCTCCTAACTTTTCTAGGATCCTTTACCCCCAATTACCTAATAACGATAATGTAGGTGTTCTCTATTCACCCCAGGAAGTTACCCTTTTAACTAAGTTAGGGTACACTTTTGAAATAACAGATCAATTACGCTTGCCTTACAGAACTGATATAACCCTAGACTTCGTAATCCACCTATTTTCTCGCAAAGCTGCCCACCCTAAATTAATAAAACAACTTCTTAATTCTTTCTACGGAAAAATCATTTCTTCTGAACCTTCAGTTGCTGCTTCACTCATACTACAACATATGATATCTTATGCCAGAATTTATACACACAAAATCAAATTGAATCTAACTAACCTATCTTTCTATACAGATACTGACTCATTTACTGTTCAACACCCCTTCAAAGCAAAACCCTCCCAGAAATTAGGGTACTCCAGAAACTTATTAATGCGTACAAAAATCTACGCAGCAGATAGTATTAAAATTATTTCTGCAAGAAATTATAGTTATAGATTCAGAAATCAGAAAAGGACTAATAACATTGGAGTTGACTATACTCCGAAATCTTCTGAAAAACCATTCTATAGGCTTATATTTATAAACAACAGAGAAGTAAATTCTATTTCAATCATAGAGTTTATATATAATTAAGTTAATTATAAACGTATCCCCCTGAAACTTAGATATAGACACCTAAATTTGTTACTCTCTTATTTGCCCCCTAATAATAAAGAGTAATATAATTATATATATCGCCGTTTTTGACCCTGTAGTATTTAGGCTTACTACACCACTATTGCTTATGCTTTCTGCCAAAAACGTGTCACCCTTTTTCTTCAATATATAATTTTATCTGCACCATACCTATAACTCTGCTCAAACGATTCGCACGTTTTCTGCATGAACTCGAAATTCATTAGTTTTTTTGCCTATTATTTCGTTTTGCTAATAAATACCCCAAAATAATAG